GGAATAGAGATATTCCAACCGCCCAAGTAAAGAACTGTTACAAATAGCGAAGAAACTAAGAGATTTAGATAGGAAGCAACGTAAAATAAACCGAATTTTATACCTGAATATTCGGTTTGATAACCTGCTACTAATTCTTCTTCTGCTTCTGGTAAATCAAAAGGTAATCTCTCACATTCTGCTAGGGAAGAAATTAGAAAAACAAAAAATCCTATAGGTTGACGCCACAAATTCCACCCCCACAAACCATATTTTGATTGGGCCTCAACTATATCAACTGTACTTGAACTGTTAGATAATCATAGTCGCTGATAACATCACTGTTACCATCGCTATTACAAAACCGTACATGAGATTTTCACCTCATACGGCTCCTCGAGAGCCATAAATAAATTTAAAAGGACCAAGTAAGTATTATTTATCTTGATATGGTTTTAGTATATATAGTAAAGATAAAACCTATTGGAAGATCCAAAATTAAACCACTGAAATTCTGTCTGCTATATGTTATAATAATAATAAAAAAAAAGAACTTCTGAATTGATCTCGTCCTTTAATAATTTTCATTTTTCGTTTTTGTGAGTAATAACTTAATCCTTCAATAAAATACTCCTTGTAGAAATATCAATAGATATTTCAACCCATACTTTTTGATTACGAAAAAAAAAATTCTATATTCTATATATAATATATTAGATTAATCTTAGATTATTTCATTAATCATGACATGCTGTCTCTATGAATATATGAAAGAATAAAAAGATATTATTTTTCGTTACTCTTCTTCTTTCTTAATTAAAGGGGGGTTCAAAAAAAGGATTGTTTCGTTCCTGATAGTCATTTTTTTTAATCTGTGGATAGGAGCATACTCTGGATCGGAATCGTGAGGAGTACTGCTTGATCATTTCTACCAACTTAAAGCCCCAATAAGTATTCTTTTTATCTTATGTAAAATACCCTTTGGGATAATTTACATAAAAAATCTCCATTACAAATCCTTTATGTATTTTGGTGTTCCTAAACATCCACTTATTTTTACTTAATCATCCGTTATAGTACTCCAACGAAAGGATAGGATAGGATAATAAAAACTATATACGTTTGATCTTTTTAGCCCGCTTCAAGCTAGGATGACTAATCAACCAATCTTGGGGTAAAGGTCGTGCTTATCGTGATTTTCTTTTAATTCTTGTACGTAGGAGATGAGACTCAATTTTTTTACTGCTAATTTCGAAGCAGTTTTCTTTCACTCATATAACTATCGGATTTAGTGTATCAACCTGAATAATGAATAAAACAATGAAATGAAAATATCTAGTCAATTTCTTTACTAAAAAGCAAGAAGGAAAGAAAAGTTTTTGTTTAACCGAATCGCACGTAGAGATATTGATAACACACAAAGAGTTAATGGAATTTCATAACTAATTGATTGAGCGGCAGCTCGTAGACCACCTAAAAAGGAATATTTATTATTTGATCCATATCCTGACATAAGAAGTCCGATGGGAGCAATACTTGAAATGGCAATCCATAAAAAAACACCGATATTGAGATCAGATAAAACAAGGTGATAGCTAAAAGGAATTACTGAATAACTTAGTAAAATGGATATAACTGCTATGGATGGTCCTATACTGAATAAACGAGTATCCCCTCGAGACGGGAGAATATTCTCTTTGAATATTAGTTTTGTCCCATCGGCTAAAGCTTGCAGAATTCCCAAAGGACCGGCATATTCAGGCCCAATACGTTGTTGTATTCCGGCGGAAATTTCTCTTTCTAACCACACAATCACCAGTACGCCTATTGTAATTCCCAATACAAGGCTCAAAATAGGTACAAGCACCCATATCATTCCATAGAACTCCTTGAAGGATTCCAACCTCGAAAAAGAATTAATATTTTGTACTTCTGTTGTCTCAATTATCATTTCAACGATCTACTTCTCCCATAATGATATCTATGCTACCTAGTATTGTCATAATATCAGCCAATTTCATTCTTTTAACTAACTGAGGAAGAATTTGCAAATTGATAAAACCGGGCGGGCGAATTTTCCATCTCCAAGGAAAACCACTCTGATCTCCTATTAAAAAAATTCCTAATTCTCCTTTTGGGGCTTCAACTCTTACATAAAGTTCTTGCTTCGGCAATTCAAAAGTGGGAGAAGGTTTTTTACTAATGAATCGATATTCAAAATCATTCCATTCTGGGTCCTTTTCTCTATCAAAAGATCGGATTTCTAAATTTTCATAAGGTCCTCCTGGAATTCCTTCCAGAGCCTGCTGAATAATTTTTATAGATTCTGTCATTTCACTGATTCGGACTAAATAACGAGCTAATGAATCTCCTTCTTTTTGCCACTGGATTTCCCAATCAAATTCGTCGTAACATTCATAATGATCAACTTTACGAAGATCCCATTGTATTCCAGAAGCTCGTAGCATCGGGCCTGATAAACCCCAATTTATTGCCTCTTCTCCACCAATAATGCCTATCCCTTCAACTCGTTCTAAAAAAATAGGATTCCGCGTAATAAGCTTTTGATATTCATAAACCGCTGTTAAAAAATAATCACAGAAATCTAAACATTTATCTATCCAGCCATGAGGTAGATCGGCGGCTACTCCTCCGATACGAAAATAATTATGCATCATCCTCATACCGGTGGCAGCTTCAAATAGATCATATACTAATTCTCTTTCTCGGAAAATATAGAAAAAAGGTGTCTGTGCCCCAATATCTGCCATAAAAGGGCCAAGCCATAAGAGATGAGAAGCTATACGACTCAACTCTAACATAATTACTCTGATATAACTGGCTCTTTTAGGTACTTGAATATTCCCCAACTGTTCTGGTCCATTTACCGTTATTGCTTCTGTAAACATAGTGGCTAAATAATCCCAACGTGTTACATAAGGCAGATATTGTATAACTGTTCTGTTTTCTGCAATTTTTTCCATCCCTCTGTGTAAATAACCCAATATCGGCTCACAATCAATAACATCTTCACCATCTAGAGTAAGGATGAGCCGAAGAACACCATGCATTGATGGGTGGTGAGGTCCCATATTGACTATCATGAGGTCTTTTCTTGTAGTTGTTACATTCATAGGTTATTCCTCGATTCATTCTTTCATGAATTGCTGAAAACAAAAAGAAGTTCATCAAAATTCAAGATCTAATAAATCAAATAATTCAAGTTACTTTTCAATTTACTTTTCAATTTAACGCGTTTTTGATTCTCGAATATCCAGCCGACTGATTAATTCTTTATAACGTACTTTATTGTTCTTTGCCAAATAAGACAGAAGTCGTTGCCGTTTTCCTAGGATTTTACGTAGACCTCTCTGAGATAAATAGTCTTTTCTATGCAATTCCAAATGTGAAGTAAGTCTTCGTATCTTATTGGTGAAACTAAATACTTGAAATTCAACAGACCCACTGTTTTCTTTTTTTTCTTGTTGTGAAATAACGGAAATGAATGAATTTTTTACCATAAAATGCAACCTTCTATCCTTTATTGTTTTTATTTTGAAAATTCAAAAAATTTTACCAATCAGTAAGAATAATGCGACTAATTTTCATTTTTTATATACAACAATCTCAATTTCTTTACGAACTCCTAAACTCCTAATTTTAGCAACTAATTTTTTTTTTTCAAATATCAAATAAAATTAATGAATTTTCAATTTTAGTTGGATACGAATAGGAGGCGCGGTATATTTCTACACTCAAAAAAAGAGAAAACTATGATTAACTTAAATTAAAAAATCCAAATAAAAAATAAGAAGATTCTGTTGATTCATTCTGTTGAGTGATTTATAGATCTAATCGATATAGATCTAATCGATATTGATACGTGCATCGAATTAGTATTGAGGTATTAAAATGAAATGTAAAATAATGTCTGTATCTCTTTCTTTCATATATTAGATAGCGTGAATGCAGATGAAAAAAAGGTATTTATTATTGACGAATTTCCAATCGTGGATACATATGTATCCTTATCATACTAAAACGGCTGCTATTATTGGTATCAAACCAATATCGATTCATACAAGCTAAATCTTCTAATCTATAATTAGGCCAAAGAAAGAACTTTAAGTTAATTAGTTTGTTTTTCTCTCTTTTGCTTTTATACAAAACTTCACTAGAGTTTTTTATGTATTTGAAAAATACTGTATTTTTCTGTATATCATTTCTATTCCTCCAATAGAAAGAAATTAGAATTCTTAATTCTCTCCGCCGTTTAGTGGATAAAATTTTTTCAGGAACAAAGAAATCAGAATGATTTTTGTCCCTATTTTCGTTCATTCTTTGATGTCTTGCAATGGATTTCTCAATTTCTTTTTTAGCAATATATCTTTTTTTTCCGTATCTTTGATTAATTGGGAGCTTGCTCTTATGAACCAATGAAATACTTATCGTTTGATAGATAAGAAGTTGTCCGTTAGTTTTTATAGACAAACGAACCGGTTCGATAATGAATATGCCCCTTTTCATCAATTCTGTCAGAGTAAAATGCTTTTCAATCATCAGACTATCTAAACACATTTCTCCCCGTTGAATAGAGGATATAGCAATTTCTTTTGGATTTATCAATCTAAGCAGGAGACAATATACTTTGATATTATTGATTATTCTTTGATTTGCAGACTCATTCCATTTCAATTGAAAACGTAAATACCGTTTTAACACGAAATCAAGCTCTGCTTCTGTGTTGCTTTTGGATTGCTTTTTCTTTCTCCGTTTTTTCCTATTTGAGTCTGCATAATCTTCTTCAATATCTTTTTCGTGCTTTGAGAGAACAGATCTAAGATTCTCTCGGTTTTGTGCATCTGATTGAAGATTATCTCGGCCTGCAGATTCTTTTTCTTCTTGATTTCGATTGTCTAATTCACTATTTTTTTTTTCATTTAAAAATCTAAAAAGATTCCCTTTTATCTTTCTATTGATATTTTGATTTTCAATACTATTTTCATTTCCATTCAAATTTGAAAGAAGTAATTTTATTGATATGATCCACGGTTTCATTTTATATGTATTATAAAAAAGGATCCATTCTGGGAAAAAACAACGTTTCAGATTCGATATGGGAAGACTTAGTACTTCTTCATTCATTCCCATCCAATCAAAAAGGTTTTTTTTTGATGTTTGGATTCCTTGATTTTGATAGATTGTAACATAAGAAAGACCTTTTTTAGGAATTTCGTCAATTAGTTGATAATTATTAAATCCAGTCCTAGCATTGTTATTACCATTGGTATCTATCCAGTATTCAATATCGATTTTCTTTCTAAGACAAAAATGGAAAATTTGCCAATCAAAATATTTTCTATCGGAAAATTTCTCCAGATTCATAATATCCTCTTCGACTAGATAATTATTGATAGGAATATGACTCCCTGGAATATTATATAATATACCCTTATCTATATTGTAATCATAAGAACCTTTCTCTTTATTATTTATAGGTAATGGTGATGCATAAATATACGAATGCTTTTTATTTTCATAATCATAATTAATATATTTATATGAGAAAAGTGCATACCTATAGTGTTTTTGGAAGTTATAGTTTTGATTTAGTAATGAATTTGATTCAAAATCATTTAATTTTTTGGAATGAATTAATTGGTTTGTTTTTTCCTCAGAATACCTTTTGTCTAAATCTTTATTATAATCCATACGTTCTTGATTTTTTTTAGTTCGCCATTTTTTGGGTACTAAGCGATACCATCTAATCGAAGATAAACCATATTGAGAATGACCTCTTAACCAGTTTTTCCAGTGATTCATTCCAGAATTCAAAAGATCTTTCTGTCGTAATTCAGAATGAAATATTTCTTGTTCTTCTAAATAATTCTTTAGTTCATTCTTAAGAAAAAGAGAGGTTCCGTGATATTCAAGAACATATCTTAACTTATACAGGTTAATCAGTTGGGTTTGGTAGAATTTGTAAAATACATATGCTTGTGACAAGGAGGATAAGTCAATTTTTTTTTTTGAATTCTTATTACGAATATCAAAAGTAGACTTTTTTATAGTCGAAATAAAACGAACTGTATTTTTATTTGGTTTATTTTTTTTTTCTTTATTTGTTTCATTATTGGAAATGTATTTATCAAGAATTTTTTTTGATAATTTAATAAAAAGTTGTGTATTGATCCTCGGAATATAAATGATAGATAGAACAATATCTATATATATCCTTTGAATTAAAAATTTTATAACAAAATAGGATTTACGGATAAATCTAAGATTGCCTCTTTTTAATTTCTTCGAAATGTTTTTTATTGGTGGTACTTGTTTAGCAGGAGAACTTCTTTTATTAGAACTAATATTTATTTTATTATTTATATTTAGTTCCGAACTTAAAAATCCTTTCTTCTGATCTGTTGTAATTTTATCTATTTGATTCCTGATTGTGGTTGTTCTCTCAGCCAGATCGTTCATTTTTTTTTCTGTCACTGAATAATCCTTTAAATCCATAAATCGAATTTGACTGGACGATTCATGAATAATCAAATTACTCATTATCGAATCTTTTTCTTTTTTAGTTTCATCAAATTCAGATATTTCTCTTAATCCAAAGAATGGAATTGGATTTCTTTTTGAAAGCTCGTTTATTATTCTTTTTACAAATAGAATTCTTTTTATGAACCATTTTTTGGTTTCTTTTGAGATGTTTGGAAAAAAAATTGTTCGTTCTTTTAAAAACGGTATAACTAGAAAAGGCTTTTTTTGCAATTTTACAATTTTTTTTTTTAGTTCTTTTAAAATGGGTTCAAAAAATGAACGTCGTTTTCGGGGAGAACCAAAAGGGAGGTTAGTTTCCATTCCCCAAACTGTTAAAAAACAAAATTCTTTTTTTTGCCCTGTCTGCTTCAGTTTCAACGTTTTTTTTTTAGGGGATCGTAGCTTAGACCTGTGCCAAGGTTTAAGGCAAAAAGGAAATCGAATCTGGATCTGAATACCGTCTGTCAACCAATTTTTTGGAAATTCTGTTTCTGATAATTGAACACCATTATAGGTACATTTAACATGCATTTCTTTATTCCAATCTTTGAAGTCTGCGGACCATTCGGGAACTTGAAATAATAATATACGCACTATATTTTTAGCTATTATTAATGAAGGTAATATAATAGATTTTCTAAAAAACGATTGGCTTACTAATAGGCACCCTCTTATTATTTGAGCAAATACAAAGGTATCCCAGGCTTCTCCTATTGCTATTCGTTCTTCCGCTTCACTTTTGTATTTTTCTCTTTTTTCGTTCTCGTTTTTTTTCTCACTTTCTGTTCCCTTTTCCTCTGTATAATCCGAAATTCTGAATTTTTTTGTTTTTTTATCTATCGAGTTTTTAAAAATGACTTTCACTAACGCGTAGATATTAAAAGAAAAAAGGGGTTTGCTGATTCTGTCCAAAAAAATAGGGGAATGCACATTTGCTTGAACTAGTTCTCGTGTAACAGTTTTGCGCCGTTGAGCACG